AAATTAATAAAAAGGTTGATACATAATATAAATATACGAAGAGATAGGAAGAGATTCGCCCTCCCCCCACATATTTGACCCCTTCTCCTACAAAGAAACTTGCAACACCAACACCATTGGTAATTCCGTCAATTACTCGTCTATCCAAAAAATGAGTTACTTCAGCTAATCCTCTTATACCTTTAATTATGCATGTTGCATAAAAAACATCTATGTAACCACGATTATATGACCAATTGTATATCACATTTATTATTCGGTCTAAGAAGATTCTCTTAGAACCTATTTTTTTTAAAAATGAATTGATTAAATACAAATTCTGAAAAGATGAATAAACAGAACCATATAAAAGAAACGCTATGAATATTCCAAAACAGGCTATACTGACTGAATAAGTTGCATTTGTCACAAATTCATACCAATCCACAGAATAGTTCGAATTTGGATGTAAAAGATTTATTGACGGAGTTAACCATTTCGATAATATATCAAAATCCATTACTTCTTGATCGAAAGGAATTCCTATGGATCCAACAAACAAAGTAAATAGGACCAATACAAGTAGAGACAATAGCATAGTATTGTCCGATTCATGGGGATACGTTGAAGTGTCTTTCTTTTCAAAAGAAATTCTAAAGGATCGTATCAGATTTCTTACATTGCCATCCGTTTTGTATATCTTCGTTTTCGAAAAAAAGAAAACCTTTTCATTATTATTCATTGTTGATAAAAACAAATTTCTGTTAACTAGTTTGGTTCCTTCTTTCCCCCATATAGATATTAAATAGAACGAGCTATTTTTAGTAACACTGTAATTTTGAAAAAGGGCGCGTAAATTACCATCAAAAGTAAGTAAATACATCCGAAACATATAAAATGCAGTTAACCCTGCTGTGAAACAAGCTATTATCGCGAAAATCGGTGAATACAACCAACTATCATTAAGAATTTCATCTTTAGACCAAAAACAAGCAAGAGGTGGAATTCCACAAAGAGAAAGTGTACCTAATAAAAAAGTCGTTTTTGTAATTGGCACATATTTTGTTAAACCACCCATAAGAACCATGTTCTGACTTTTATCTGGCGAATATCCAACAATGGGTTCCATTGAATGAATAATTGATCCGGATCCTAAAAACAATAATGCTTTCGAATAGGCATGAGTGATCAAATGGAATAAAGCAGCTCGATAAGAGCCTATCCCTGGGGCTAACATAATATAACCCAATTGAGACATTGTAGAATAGGCTAAACTTTTCTTAATGTCTCTTTGAGCAAGAGCTAAAGTAGCCCCTAATAGTACCGTAATTGCACCTATCAAAGAAATGAGATTCATTATGTAAGGTATGACTGTAAAAAGCGGAAGAAGCCGAGCGACAAGAAAAATTCCCGCTGCTACCATAGTAGCAGCATGTATAAGAGCCGAAATAGGAGTAGGCCCTTCCATGGCATCAGGTAACCATACATGAAGGGGAAATTGTGCGGATTTAGCAACTGCACCGACGAATAATAGGGAAGCACACAGAGTAGCAAATAAAGAATTGACCCCATTATTATGGATCAAGTTATTGAAGATTTCGAACAAATCCCGAAATTCGAAACTCCCTGTTATCCAATAAAAACCTAAGATTCCTAATAATAACCCAAAATCCCCTACACGATTAGTTACAAACGCTTTTTGACAAGCATTTGCTGCAGTGGGTCGTGTGAACCAAAAACCTATTAATAAATACGAGCACATTCCCACTAGTTCCCAAAAAATATAAATTTGTATCAAATTGGAACTAGTAACTAATCCCAACATGGAAGTATTGGAAAAACTCATATAAGCAAAAAATCTCAAATATCCTTGATCATGAGCCATATAATTGTCACTATAAATAAGAACCATGATTCCAACAGTAGTGATTAGTATTGACATAATAGAAGTAAGTGGGTCGATCAAGTGGCCGAACTCTAAAGAAAAATCATTATTGATGGTCCAAGACCATAGATGTTGATAGATAGAACTGCCATTTATCTGTTGAATAGACAAATCGGATGAAAAAACCATAACTATACTTAGCAATGAAACACTAGGAAAAGTCCACATACGACGAAGATTTTTTGTTGCGGTCGGAACAAACAGAAGTCCCAATCCTATTGACATAGTAACTGGAAGTGGAGCAAAAGGTATGATCCATGCATATGGATATGTATGTTCCATAAGAAAATCAAACTTTCTTTTTTTATTCTTATTAATTGTTTCCGATTCACCAGACCTTATCTCTTTTGGAAGGAGCAATAATCAAATAAATAAAATAAAGATATAAAATCAAATATGATTTTGAATTCTTAATTATTCTGATTCTTTCCAAAATATTGAAAAAAAAACAAAAAATTCAAATCAAGAAGTTCCATTTCTTCAAATGACCAAGTTACTAGTTACAAGTGACTACCTAGTTATTAACGTTAACGAAGATATTTATTAAGATAAGAAATATAAGATTTTAAAGCATTCCACTCAGATATTACGGTGATTTCTATCCATATGTATATCAATATAGTAAGGAAAAAGAATGATACCAAAAATCAAATACTCGATTCTGATATGTATCATAGGATCCGTCATTAACTCGACCCCATAAAATACGACCTAGTTTTTTTTTTTTATTTCGTTTATTCGGAGTCATTAACTAATTCATTGTGGAACTGATTGATTGGCTTCTAGTCCAATAAAACAAACTCATCCTTATGGAAAATCCTCTAATACTTGTCACTTCGCATAGAACTAAAATAATAAATTACTAAAATTTCCCTTATCAAGTAATGTATTGTTTAACGGATTAACTACTTCATTTAAACTATTCATTTAAATTATGGGGACTCTATCTCGGAGCTTGATCAATTAATAGAAAAAGTGACATTCATTATTGTTTTATTAAACTAGGTAAGGGTTCTTAAGCTTTTCGATTTATTAAAGGTAAGATGACAAACAATAGAATATATAAAGAGACTGAAATATGAATTGAAATCTTTTTGATTCTTATCGATAGCAACCGATTCAATTTCCACGGTAGTAGATCCCCCTCATAGACATACGTAGATTGAATGAATATATGAAGCTACCAATCAGTACAAATTTTTCTTCGGACATTGTATGTAATATTGTATGTAATAGAGATGTTAAAAAAAAAAACTCCTTTGAAAATCACATCGTTCTTTCTTTTTCCTTCTATTTTCTTTTTTTTTATCCCTAGTGATACCATATGCGATGCTTACGTATCTATATTTTTATATATTATGAAGTAAGTATTAACTATGGAATAAATATAGATAATGAATAGAAAGAACGATCCATTTTGAACAATAAATGTCTTTCACATCCAACTATAAAAATGAGTGATCCTTTTTTTTTTTTTGAAATGGCGGTTCCAAAGAAACGTACTTCTCTTTCAAAAAAGCGTATTCGTAAAAATATTTGGAAAGGAAAGGGATGTCAGGCCGCGGCAAAAGCCTTATCTTTAGCTAAATCGATTTCTACTGGGCATTCAAAAAGTTTTTTTGTGCGACAAAAATAAAGCCTTAGAATGATCTGAATCGACATGACTCGATGAATTGGATGATTTATAAGATGAAGAATTCACATTAACTAAAGTTTTGAACTTATCAATATGAAATAGAACTAGCTGTTGTGGTATGTAGAATAAGAATTATTCTGTATACTAGGTTCTAAAAAGAATTTCTTTTTTGTTTGAAAAAAAAAAAAAAGAAAGAAGTAGTTAGACACAAAATACAAGGTTTCACTTTTCATTATAGTTTTATAGTTATAGTAGATTTTTATAATTTGCGAGATGGGGATTGTAACTTTCCCCATCGATTCGCTTTTCACTCACAATAACGAAACTCTTATTTCTTTTTTTTTTTAGGAAGGGTTTTATTGGATTATGTATCTCCAATAGTTATACATCATTAAGATTTTTGGAAGATCTGAAACAAGTATGAACGAGGTTCGAACCCCGTTTTTTTTTTGTTCCATAGCAGCGCAGAGATAAGATCTATAGTAAAAATCAATGAATCATTGAAACTAATTGATTAAATGAAAACCTTGCTTTGTAGCTCTCTGAATCACTACATATCTACATAGACTCCCTCTTGTGTCGAATGGATCAACAAAAAAACAAACTAATAAAACTGCCAGATCCCCCGGAGATCCATATTTATGTACAAAGAATGAGTCAATCTTACCTAATCCAACCAAAATAGATCCTATCCTATGTTTGGGCTGGAGGATCGATCAATCGATATATCTAGATCTAATATTTAAATAGATTTTATCTATTTAAAGAGATCTTATAAGTTAAAATTAGATTTTCTAAGGTTTCTAAGTAAAGTATAGAATTCTGATAAAGATCAAAACTCTTTTGTTAAATGATTGATATGCCTGGCCCAATACCTAATGGGTTTGGTAAATCCTCACACGAATTATGTTATGTAGACAATGAGGATCCCAATCATTAATACAGTTTTGATATCAAACTATCAAAATATTTATAGAAATTCCTTGGATGTAGTAATGAGGTTGTGATACATAAAAAATATTGTTTTCTTTTGTTTATTGAAAATGAATATTTTTGATTTCGGATCTACGAAATCAAATAAATGAGAAATGAATCAAAATGAGAAAAAAAAAAATTCTTGGTTCTATACCTCGACTGAGGACATAACCGTCTAGTTCCAACTGTTCCAGAAGAACTTAGAATACGGGAAAGCTCGCTGTTAAAAATGACACTCTACCACGAGACTAAGGATTATGGAACGTTTAAATATTTATTTGAATGGGTCTTTATTCATGGATTCAAACGTTTCCTAAAATAGATTGCATTAAATCCTTCAATCTCGACGATTGAACATCATATAGGCTATGATTATTTCAATCAAGCCGCCATGGTGAAATTGGTAGACACGCTGCTCTTAGGAAGCAGTGCTAGAGCATCTCGGTTCGAGTCCGAGTGGCGGCATCCTCTAAAAAAGGCACAACAATAGATCCTATAATGAATTCAATTACGGATTTCTATTTCGTAATTTTGGATACCCTCCTTAAAAAAAAAAAACAATTTTTTTTTATGATATTTGCGACTTTAGAACATATATTAACTCACATCTCTTTTTCTATCATTTCAATTGTGATTACGATTCATTTAATGACCTTATTAGTCCATGAAACTGTAGGACTATTTGATTCGTCAGAAAAGGGCATGATGGCTACTTTTTTCTGTATAACAGGATTATTAGTTACTCGTTGGATTTATTCGAGACATTTCCCGTTAAGTGATTTATATGAATCTTTAATGTTCCTTTCGTGGGGTTTCGCCATTATTCATAGGGTTCCTAAAATAGGGAACCAGAAAAATTTTTTAAGCGCAATAACCGCGCCAAGTGCCATTTTGACTCAAGGATTTGCCACTTCGGGTCTTTCAACTGAAATGCATCAATCTGCAATATTAGTACCTGCTCTACAATCCCAGTGGTTAATGATGCACGTAAGTATGATGTTATTGAGCTATGCAGCTCTTTTATGTGGATCGTTATTATCAGTAGCTCTTTTAGTCATTACATTTCGAAAAAATAGAGGTATTCCTGGTAAAAGCAATCATTTATTAATTGGGTCATTTTCCTTTGTGAATGAAAAAAGAAGTGTTTTACAAAAAACTTTTTTTCTTTTGTTTATGAATTATCACAGGTATCAATTGACTCAGCAATTAGATCATTGTAGTTATCGTGTCATTAGTCTAGGGTTTACTTTTTCAACCATAGGTATTCTTTCGGGAGCAGTATGGGCTAATGAAGCATGGGGGTCTTATTGGAATTGGGACCCCAAGGAAACTTGGGCATTTATTACTTGGACCATATTCGCGATTTATCTACATAGTAGAACAAATCAGAACTTTCAGGGTGTGGATTCGGCAATTGTGGCTTCGATCGGATTTCTTATAATTTGGATATGCTATTTTGGAGTCAATCTATTAGGAATAGGACTACATAGTTATGGTTCATTCACATTAACATCTAATTGAAGAAAAGGCCTGAAGAATACATAGGAACATCGTCCCGTATATAAAGAAAGTTTGTGCAAGTTTTTGAGAACCATTTGAATCACTACTTGATTCAAATGGTTCTCAAAAACTCCAGATATATCTGATTCCAATTCACTTCATTCTTTTTTCTTTCATTGCATTGTACAGTGAACGATTTTTAAAATCACAGGATTCTTTGACTTTATGTCTTGTCTTATTGATGAAAACTATTTATGAAAATAATTAGATAGAATAGCTTCTATCCTGTCAATTGATAGCGAGAGAACGAAATCAGGATAAATACCAATACCTATTACGGGTAGAAGGATACAGACCGAAACAAATAGTTCTCGTGGTCCAGAATCCACAAAATAAGAGTTTGGAACGTTGAATAGCTTGTATCCATAGAACATACGGCGTACCATAGATAATGAATAAATAGGAGTTAATATCATTCCAATTGCCATTACAAAAGTAATTAGTATTTTTGGTATTAAAAGATATTCCGGACTGGTAATTATTCCAAAAAATACTACCAATTCTGCAACAAAACCACTCATTCCTGGCAATGCAAGAGAAGCCATTGAGAAGCTACTGAACGTGGTAAATATTTTTGGCATTGGGATAGCTATTCCTCCCATTTCGTCGAGATAAACAAGACATATTCTATCGTAACTCGTTCCCGCCAAGAAAAAAAGCGCAGCACCAATAAATCCATGAGAGATTATTTGTAAAACGGCTCCATTGATTCCCGTATCGGTTATGGAACCGATTCCTATAAGTGTGAAACCCATATGAGATACGGAGGAATAGGCTATTCTCTTTTTTAAATTGCGTTGACCGAAAGAAGTTGAAGCTGCATAGATTATTTGAATCGCTCCTACTATCATCAACCAGGGAGAAAATATAGAATGAGCATGGGGTAATAATTCCATATTGATCCGAATCAATCCATATGCTCCCATTTTTAATAAGATTCCCGCTAGAAGCATACATGTACTGTAATGCGCTTCTCCGTGGGTATCTGGTAACCATGTATGCAGGGGTATAATCGGCGATTTGGCAGCATAAGCAATAAGGAAGCCAAAATAGAATATTATTTCCAACCCCAAAGGATAGGATTGATTAGCTAATGTTTCAAAACTTAATGTTGGTTCATTGGAGCCATATAAACCCATACCCGGAACTCCCATTAAGAGAAAAATAGAACCCCCTGCTGTGTACAAAATAAACTTTGTAGCTGAGTACAGACGTTTCTTCCCTCCCCATATGGATAGAAGTAGATAAACAGGAATTAATTCTAACTCCCACATGAGGAAAAAAAGTAAAAGGTCTCGAGAAGAAAATGATCCTATTTGACCACTGTACATTGCTAACATCAGGAAATGGAACAATCGCGAATCTCTAGTAACTGGCCGAGCCGCTAAAGTAGCTAAAGTAGTGATGAATCCCGTCAGTAAAATGGGTCCTATGGAAAGTCCATCAATTCCTAGTCTCCAGTGAAAATCAAAAATATTTATCCATTTATAAGCCTCCTCCAGTTGGATTAATGGATCGTCCAATTGGAAATGATAACAGAATGCATAGGTCATTAGAAGGAGTTCTAATAAGCATATACAAATAGTATACCACCGAACCACCTTATTTTTATTTCCTCTATGAGGAAGAAAGAAAATTGAGGAACCCGCAGATATCGGCAAAACAACAATTATTGTTAACCAAGGAAAATAACTCGTGGTAAAGACAAGATAGACTTTGACCAGAAAAACCCGCGCTCGGAATAATTTCTCGAGTACGGGTTTTTGTCGGTAAAGAGGAATCAAATGGATTCAAGTGGATTTTTCTGGAACGTATCAATAAGCTAGACCCATGCTGCGAGTTGTCTCATGCCATAAGTAAACCCGAACACTCAAGAAATCCGTTGGACAAGCGGATTCACATCTCTTACAACCTACACAGTCCTCTGTTCTTGGAGCAGAAGCAATTTGTTTAGCTTTACATCCGTCCCAAGGTATCATTTCCAATACATCTGTGGGGCAGGCTCTTACACATTGAGTACACCCTATACATGTATCATAAATCTTTACTGAATGTGACATTGGATCTATAAATTTTTTGAACTTTATCCATTTTCGATCTGGTTATAAATTAGTAGTAATTGAATTGGATATTGTAGACGCCAGACGAATCAGTGGTTTACCAGAATTTTTTTTTTATAATCAATCTACTTCTGGATCTGTTCATGAGAGAGGGCCAAGATACTTTGATTTCTTACGTTTCAGCAAACATGGCCATACGAGTCATACATGCTAATTCTAAAATGGGTGAATATATTATAGATATACATCTGTCTTTATTTAGATCATTACGACTATTTATTCAACAAATTCGATTGATTGATACGAGTTGATTTTCGGTTACGATGGATCGATGAAACAATAGCCGGCCCAATAGCTGCTTCAGCGGCTGCAATAGCTATAACAAAAATGGAGAAAATATCTCCTTTTAATTGACGACTATCAAACAAATCAGAAAATGTTACGAGATTTATATTAACCGCATTCAGTATAAGCTCAAGACACATAAGTGCTCTAACCATGTTTCGGCTTGTGATTAATCCATAAATACCGATAGAAAATAAATAGGCACTCAAAATAAGTACATGTTCGGTCATCATTGACCAACTCCTCATCAATCTCGATTCATTTCAATATGAACAACAATTTAACCAATTTGATTGACTAGAATATAACAAGTACGAAACAAAGTAAGGTATTAGTAATGGATCGAACTAAACCCCTTTCAATTTAATATATGAACAATATGAAAATAGAACTGAAGAAAAATGGATGTGATAACAATAACATAGAACAAAACAAGACTTTATTTATTTTGGATTTAGAATTCTAACTATTTATTACTTATTACTGACGGGCCATAGCAATTGCACCTATCAAAGCAACTAAAAGAATTATAGAAACGAGTTCAAATGGAAGGTAAAAATCTGTTGATAAATGAATCCCAATTTGTTGAACGTTACTTGTTAGGTCCTGCTCTATAATCTGGTTTGATCTTGTAGTCCAAATAATCCCGTACCACGACGTATCCGAGATAGTAGTAATTAGTAAAAAAAGAATACTTGTACAAACCAGTGAAGTGACCCCATCCCCAACGGTCCAAAGATAGAAATCGTTGTAATATTCTGAACCATTCATGAACATCACAGCAAATACGATTAAAACATTTACAGCTCCCACGTAAATAAGGAGCTGTGCAGCAGCTACAAAATAGGAGTTAGATGGAATATGGAATAAGGATATACAAACAAGAACCAATCCCAACGAAAAGGCAGAATAAATCGGATTGGTAAGTAATACCACCCCCAGACCTCCTAATATAAGACCTGATCCCAGAAATACTAAAAGAATATCATGTATTGGTCCAGGTAAATCCATTATGTGTAAAATAAGAGATAAATAAGTTGAAATATTTCATAAACTTACTGATCGATCCAAGAAAAAATAGGTTACCTTTTTTTTTTTCTTCTATATGATAGTTCCTAATTGAATCCTAATGTGGTATGGATTGATATAGATACAGTTATTGGATCAATCCCGCTACTCTATCCGAAAGAGTAGTTCGGAATTGTATATTTTGAAATCATCACGGATATATGAATCCATTCTAAATCCAAATCAAGCCGTAATTCTCACCAACCAATAGTTATGATTTGTAGTTACTGACCTAGCAAAATGAAAGAAGCGTCACTCCTTTACTTTAGATCAAAAATGAATCTTAGTAATTGGTAATCGTTCTTGAATCAATAGGTTTACCCGTGACTATTTTAATTTTAATTCATAATTGTTCGAATTGTGTAATCTCCAATTACTGACATTGGTAATCGACCCAAAGCAATTTGATTATAATTCAATTCGTGACGATCATAAGTAGAAAGTTCATATTCTTCAGTCATTGATAAACAGTTTGTTGGACAATACTCGACGCAGTTACCACAAAATATACAGATTCCAAAATCAATACTATAATTAAGCAATCGTTTCTTTCTAATATCTGTTTCCAATCTCCAATGAACAACGGGTAGATCTATAGGACATACCCGAACACATACTTCACAAGCAATGCATTTATCAAATTCAAAGTGAATTCGACCACGAAAACGCTCCGATGTGATCGATTTTTCATAAGGATATTGAATAGTCACAGGTAAACGATTCACGTGGGATAAGGTAATCATGAAACTTTGACCAATGTACCTTGCAGCTCGTATTGTTTGTTGACTATAATTCATGAACCCAGTCACCATAGGAAACATATCGTGGATATCCATGAATAATTTGATGTTTCTTTCTCTTGTTCTAGATAGGTTATGAATCTAGAATATTATATTCTGTTACAGCGAAACGAGTTGGGAAGAAGTTGTTAATAATAGATTGCCTAGAGAAATAGGTAAAAGAAATTTCCACCCAAGATTTAATAGTTGGTCCATTCTCATCCTAGGTAAAGTCCATCTTGTTGTGATAAGAATGAACAGGAACAAATAAGCTTTAGCTAATGTAATAAAGATATCAATTGTCATTCCAAAGACTCCACCCGTTTTATTTATTCTGAAAGGTTCAGGAATGAATATGTACGGAATAGAGAGATTCCACCCGCCCAAGTAAAGAACTGTTACAAATAATGAAGAAACTAGTAGATTTAGGTAAGAAGCAACGTAAAATAAACCAGATTTGATACCTGAATATTCGGTTTGATAACCTGCTACTAATTCCTCCTCTGCTTCTGGTAAATCAAAGGGTAATCTCTCACATTCCGCTAGGGAAGAAATTAGAAAAACTATAAAACCTATAGGTTGACGCCACAGATTCCACCCCCAAAAACCATATTTTGACTGTGCCTCAACTATATCAACTGTACTTGAACTGTTAGATAATCATAGTCGATGATAACATCACTATTCCCATCGCTATTCCAGAACCGCACATGAGACCTCAGCTTCATACGGCTCCTCAATGGCCATAAATAAATCTAAAGACTGGTTCATTATTACCCTGGCATGCTTGTAGATAGAGTAAAGATGCATCGAAGAGTCCCGAATTAGACCAATGGAATTCTGTTCGCCATAATAAAAACAAAAAGCGCTTCTGAATTGATCTCATCCTTTCTAATATAATTAGAATTACAATTCTCTTTGTTCAGTAATAACTTAATCCTTCCATAAAATACTCGTTGTTTCAATAGATATTTCGACCCATATCTTTCGTACGAAAAAAAAAAAAATTAGACACTAGTTCATGAGTTATAGTTGATGAATCATGATAAGAATTCTATCTGTATAAATATGGATAGGGTTGAGGAAAGAAAGAATAAACAAAGATCTCTTATTTATTATTCAGTTTTCCTATTGCATTCCATTTCTTTCGTTCCTGTTCTTCTTTCTTACTCAGAAGAGGGTAAGGGGTTTCTAAAAAATAAAGGATTACTTCGTTCTCGACAGTCATTTCTTTAATCAGTGGATAGAAGCGTACTCTGGATCGGAATCGTGAGGAAGTACTGCTTGATCATTTCTACCAACTTAAAGCCCTCATTATGATTCCTTTTATGCAGAAATATCCCTTTGGATACCTTACATTATCTCCATCACTAATCCTTTGTGTACCTTGGTGTTCCTAACCGTCCACTCATTTTTGATTGATCCCCGATATGGTAATACATATATATAGTCGAAACTCCATACAGTTGATCTTTTGCACCCGCTTCAAGTCATGATGACTAATCAACCAATCTTGGGGTAAACAGTTTCGACCGTTTATGTTTACTTCCACTTTACTCTCGTACATAGGGAATGAGGATCAATCTTCTTACTGCAAATTCATAAGCTGTTTTGTTTCACTCATATAACTATCTGATTTAACTCATCGACCCGAATGATGAATAAAAAAAAAAAGATATCTATTCAATACATTCAACCCCTTTCCTTTATTTCTAGGAAAGAGGTAAAGGCTCATGTTCCAACGAATCACACGTAGAGATATTGATAACACACACGAAGTTAATGGTATTTCATAACTAATAGATTGAGCAGCAGCTCGTAGACCACCTGAAAAGGAATATTTATTATTCGATCCATATCCTGACATAAGAAGTCCAATAGGAGCAATACTGGAAATAGCGATCCATAAAAAAACGCCTATACTAAGATCGGCTAGAACAAGGCGATAGCCAAAAGGAGTTACTGAATAACTTAGTAGAATGGATATGACCGCTATAGATGGCCCGATACTGAATAAACGAATATCTCCTCTAGAGGGGAGAAGATCTTCTTTCAAAAGTAGTTTGGTCCCATCTGCTAGAGCTTGAAGAATTCCCAAAGGACCGGCATATTCAGGTCCGATACGTTGTTGTATCCCTGCAGATATTTCTCTTTCTAACCACACAATCACGAGTACACCTATTGTGATTCCCCATATAGGAATAAAAATAGGGACAAGCAGCCATAAGAGGTCATAGACCTCTTTTAAGGATTCCGATCTGGAAAAAGAATTGATAGCTTGTACTTCTGTCGTATCAATTATCATTTCAACGATCAACTTCTCCCATAATGATATCTATACTACCTAGTATCGTCATGATATCAGCCAATTTCATTCTTTTAACTAGCTGAGGAAGAATTTGCAAATTGATGAAACCCGGTGGACGAATTTTCCATCTCCAGGGAAAAACACTATTATCTCCTATCATAAAAATTCCCAATTCTCCCTTTGGGGCTTCTACTCTCACATAAAGTTCTTGTTTCGACAATTCAAAAGCGGGAGAAGGCTTTTTACTAATGAATCGATATTCAAAACCATTCCATTCGGAATCCCTTGCTCTATCAAAGCGTCGAACTTCTAAATTCTCATAGGGACCCCCCGGAATTCCTTCCAGAGCCTGTTGAATAATTTTTATGGATTCCGTCATTTCATTGATTCGTACTAAATAACGAGCTAATGAGTCTCCTTCTTTTTGCCACTGGACTTCCCAATCGAATTCATCGTAACACTCATAATGATCAACTTTACGAAGATCCCATTGGATTCCGGAAGCTCGTAGCATTGGTCCTGATAAACCCCAATTTATTGCTTCCTCCCCACCAATAATGCCCACCCCTTCAACTCGTTCCAAAAAAATGGGATTTCGCGTAATAAGCTTTTGATATTCAACAACTCCTGTTAAAGAATAATCGCAGAAATCCAAACATTTCTCTATCCAGCCATGAGGTAGATCAGCAGCGACTCCCCCGATACGGAAATAATTATGCATCATTCGCATACCTGTGGCAGCTTCGAATAGGTCATATATCAATTCCCTTTCTCTAAAAATATAGAAGAAGGGAGTTTGTGAACCGATATCCGCCATAAAAGGCCCAAGCCATAATAAATGAGAAGCGATACGACTCAGCTCCAGCATAATAACTCTGATATAGCTGGCTCTTTTAGGTACTTGAATATTTCCTAATTGTTCTGGTGCATTTACCGTTATTGCCTCTGTGAACATAGTAGCTAAATAATCCCAACGTGTTACATAAGGAAGATATTGTATAATTGTTCGGTTTTCTGCAATTTTTTCCATCCCTCTGTGTAAATAACCCAATACGGGTTCGCAGTCAATAACATCTTCACCGTCTAGAGTAACGATAAGTCGAAGAACACCATGCATTGATGGGTGGTGAGGACCCATATTAACTATCACGAGGTCTTTTCTTGTATCCGGTACATTCATATCTTCCCCGATCCATTATTCTATGAATTGCTGAAAACGAAATGGGGTTCATCAAAATTCAAGATCTAATAAACCAAAGAATTGAAACAATCTTCAAATTAACGAGTTTTTGGTTCCCGAATATCTAACTGATCGATTAATTTTTTATAACGCACTCTATTTTTCTTTGACAAATAAGCTAGCAGCCGTTGACGTTTTCCTAGAATTTTCCGCAGACCTATCTGAGATAAATAGTCCTTTTTGTGTAATTCCAAATGTGAAGTAAGTCTCTGTATCTTATTGGTGAAACTGAATACTTGAAATTCAACAGACCCTTTGTTTTTTTCTTCTTGCGGAATAACCGAGATAAATGAATTTTTGACCATAAAAATAATTCTTCTCTCTCTCTCTCTTTTTTTTTTTCTTTTCCACAGATATGGATTTTACCGATCAGGAATAATAATAATGCCAGTCATTTCAATCTGATACACACAATAATCTGGATCTGGATTTATTCATATACTACTTTTTTTCTATCAAATCAAATTAATAAATAAAATTTAGGATTCGATAGAAAAAAAAAAAAAAAATTTCTACACCCACAAAAGAAAATGATTTTGATCTAAGAAGATTCTGCCGATTCATTCCTAGATTCAATTGATACGTCATTGAATCGGTATTATGTATCAGAATGTAACACAGCGTGTGTGTACATCGTCTACCTTCATATACCGGATATGATACGCGATATATAGGAAGTGTACCAACCATCAACGAATTCTGAATCGTGGATACATATGTATCCTTGACATACTGAAACGACTGCCATTATTGGTATCAAACCAGTAGCGATTCATACAAGCTAAATCCTCTAATTGATAATTGGGCCAAAGAAACAATTTGAATTGAATGAATTTATTTATATCTGTATCAATATGCTTGTCCTCATCCAAAAATGGCCCACAGTTCCTTACATTGTTGTCATTGAAAAATACTGGATTTCTATCCATAACATTCCTATTTCCGGAATTGAAACAAATTAGAATTCTAAATTCTCTACGACGCCTAGGAGATAGAATATTTTCAGGAACAAGCAAATCATAATGATTTTCGTCTCCATTCACAAGCATCTTTCTATGTTGTGCAATGGATCCATCGAAATAATTCTCATCAACATATCTTTTTTCTCGGTATCTTCCATTAGTTTGGCACTTACTGTTATGGACCAATGAAATACCTATAGTTTGATACATAATAAATTGTCCATCCCATTTTATAGAAAGACGCGCCGGTTCGATAATAAATAGTCCCCTTTTTATCAATTCTGTAAGAGTTAGATCCTTCTGGATCAACATTACATCCAGGTGCATTTCTCCTCTTTGAATAGAGGATATAGCAATTTCCTTTGGATTTCTCAGTCTAAGCAGAAAACAATATACCTTAACATTATTGATCATTCTTTGATTCAAAGGACCATCCCATCTCAATTGAAAAAGCAAATATCTTTTCAGGAAGAACTCTAGTTCCGCTTCCTTGTTACTCTTGGATTGTCTTTTCTTTCCACGTTTTTTAATGTCTGATTCTGTGTAATCCTTTTCAACATCTTTTTGTCGGTTTCGTGCGTCTGAGCCAAGATTTCCTTGGACAAGCTGTTCTTTTTGATTTCGATTCTCTAATTCAGGATATTCTTTTTGATTAGATGATATACGAAGATCCCTTTTTTTATTTTCACTAATGTTTTCATTTTCATTAAAAATGAAAAGAAGTAATTTGATTGGTATAACCCATGGTTTAATCTTATATGCATCATAAAGTGGCACAAATTCTGAGAAGAACCAAGATTCCAGGTTTGATATGGGACGATATACCATTTTTTCATCCATTCCCATCCAATCCAAAAAGTTTTTTTTTGGATTGGATGGGTTGATTTCTTGATGAATCGTGAGATAGAAAAGATCTTTCTTATCAATCATTTGATAATAATTAGTCCCAGTCTTAGTAATTTTATTAATGTTGGTCCCGGTATCCATATCGGTCCAGGCCTCAATATCGATATTCTTTCTAAGACAAAAATTGAAAATTTTCCACTCCAAATATTTTCTATCCGTATTTTTACCCGTATCAGTAATATACTCTTCTCCTAGATAATCACTAATAGATATACCCCCAGGTACATAAAAAGATTCGGTTTTAGGTCTGTTGTAATTATATGGAATCTTTCGGTCCTCATTTACTTGTAATGGGGATCGATAAATATATGAGTCTTTCCTATCCCCATAATTAATATATTTATATGAAAAAAGATCATATCTGTAGTGTTTTTTCAATTTTCCTTTTTGATTCGGCAATAAGTTCACTGCATAATCATTTTGTTTCTTGTAATGAATGAATTGGTCTTTTTCATATGAATTCTTTTTTGAGTCTTTATTTTGAATCGTACGACATTGATTGACCCTATTTCGCCACTTTTGCGGTACTAATCTAGACCATCGAGTCTGAGATAAATTGTATTGATAATGACTCCTTAACCAGTTTTTCCATTCATTTATTCCAGAATTCGGAAGTTTTTTATGCCTTGATTTGGAATCAAATATTTTTCGTGTTCCAAAGTAATTCCTTATTCGATCCTTAAGAAGAAGATATGCTTCTCGATACTGAAGTAAAGATCTCAAGAGAGACTTGTTAGTAACTTGGATTTGTGATAATTTGTAAAATACAGATGCTTGGGACAAGGAATATAGGTCACAACAAATCTTTGATTTCTTATTACTAATATTAGAAAGCGACTTTTTGATAGTCGAAATAAAGTGAATTGTGTTTTGATTTGTTTCATCAATCTCTTCTTTATTTTTTTCATCATTGTAAATGTATTTATTGATAATCTTTTTTGTTGATTCAAGGAAAAGTTGTGCATTGACTCTGGGAATGTTAATGGTACATAGAAAGATATCTATGTATATTCTTTCACTGAAAAATTTCATAAAATAGTGCCATTTGCGTATGAATATGAATATCTCACTTCTTCTTTTTGATATCTTCCAAATATGTTTCTGCGATTCCGATCTTTTATCAACACAACTTGTATCGTTAGGACGAATATTCATATCTGGAGTTAGAAATATTTTTCTTTTGTCTTTTGTGACCCTTTCCATTTGATTTCTGATTAGGGTTGTCCTATCAGACAGATCCTTCATTTTTTTTTCTGTCAGTGAATAATTTGTCCAATCCATGGATCTGATTTGGATGGTCGATTCAGGAACAATCTTATTATTCATTAGGGTTATGGAATATTTTCCATTTTCATTCGGTTCATATACTTTCTTCAATCCAAATAATAAAATTGGGTTTACCTTTGAAAACTCTTTTATTATTCTTTTTATAAATAGAACTATTTTGATAATCCATCTTGTTTTTTCTTTTGAGACCTTTAGAAACCATTTTGTTTTTTGTTTGAAAACTCTTAGAACTAGAAAACATTTTTTTTTCGCTTTTCTAATTTTTTTTTTGAGTTCTTTATAAATGGGTCCAAAAAAGGAAGGTCGTTTTCGGGGAGAACCAAAAGGTAGTTCGGTTTCCATTCCCCAGATTGTTAAAAAACAAAAATTGACCTTTTTTCCTTTCTTTTTCATTGGATCTCTATGATGGGATCGTAGCTTGGATCTGCGCCAAGGTTTCAGACAGAAAGG